GATGAATAAAAAAACAATAGTCGATATTCAACTCATTTAACTTTCTTGCTAGAAAGACAACTTGCTAGAAAGAAAAGAAATAGGGTCAATTTTATGTCTCAGCGAATCGCACGTAGAGATATTGATAATATACATAGAGTTAATGGTATTTCATAACTAATTGATTGAGCAGCAGCCCTTAATCCACCTAAAAAGGAATATTTGTTATTTGATCCATATCCCGACATAAGAAGTCCAATGGGAGCAAGACTTGAAACGGAGATCCATAAAAAAACACCAATACTAAGATCGGCTAGAATAAAGCGATAGCTAAAAGGAATTATTGAATAACTTAGTAAAATGGATATGACTGCTATCGAGGGACCGATACTGAATAAACGAGTATCTCCTCTAGATGGAAGAAGATTCTCTTTGAAAAGTAGTTTTGTACCATCTGCTAGAGCTTGAAGAATTCCCAAGGGCCCGGCGTATTCGGGCCCAATACGTTGTTGTATCCCTGCAGATATTTCTCTTTCTAGCCAAACAATTACTAGTACACCTAGTGTGATTCCTAATACAAGAGTGAAAATAGGCACAAGCATCCGTATGATCCCATAGCCTTCTTTTAAGGATTCCAATCTGGAAAAAGAATTGATAACTTGGATTTCTGTTGTATCAATTATCATTTCAACGATCAACTTCTCCCATAATGATATCTATGCTACCTAGTATCGTCATAATATCAGCCAATTTCATTCTTTTAACTAACTGAGGAAGAATTTGCAAGTTTATAAAACCCGGTGGTCGAATTTTCCACCTCCAAGGAAAAACACTCCGATCTCCTATCAGAAAAATTCCCAATTCTCCTTTTGGTGCTTCGACTCTTACATAAAGTTCTTGCTTGGACAATTCAAAAGTTGGAGAAGGTTTTTTACTAATAAATCGATAGTCAAAATCATTCCACTCAGGGTCTTTTATTCTATCAAAGCGTCGGATTTCTAAATTTTCATAGGGTCCTCCTGGAATTCCTTCCAGAGCCTGTTGGATAATTTTTATGGATTCTGTCATTTCACTGATTCGTACTAAATACCGAGCTAATGAATCCCCTTCTTTTTGCCATTGAATCTCCCAATCAAATTCGTCGTAACACTCATAACGATCAACTTTACGAAGATCCCATTGTATTCCGGAAGCTCGTAGCATTGGCCCTGATAAACCCCAATTCAGTGCTTCTTCTGCGCCAATAATGCCCACGCCTTCAACTCGTTCTAAAAAAATGGGATTGCGTGTAATAAGCTTTTGATATTCAGCAACTCCGGTTAAAAAATAATCACAAAAATCCAAACATTTATCTATCCAGCCATGAGGTAGATCAGCAGCGACTCCTCCGATACGAAAATAATTATGCATCATGCGCATACCGGTAGCAGCTTCGAATAGGTCATATATCAATTCTCGTTCTCGAAAAATATAGAAGAAAGGGGTTTGTGCCCCGATATCTGCCATAAAAGGGCCAAGCCATAACAAATGGGAAGCGATACGACTCAACTCCAACATAATAGCTCTGATATACCTAGCCCTTTTAGGTACTTGAATATTCCCTAGCTGTTCGGGTCCATTTACGGTTATTGCTTCTGTGAACATAGTAGCTAAATAATCCCAACGCGTTACATAAGGCAAATATTGTATAATTGTTCGATTTTCCGCAATTTTTTCCATCCCTCTATGTAAATAACCCAATATTGGTTCACAGCCAATAACATCTTCACCATCGAGAGTAACAATCAGTCGAAGAACACCATGCATTGATGGGTGGTGGGGGCCCATATTGACTATCATGAAGTCTTTTCTTGTAGTTGGTGCAATCATAAATTTTTTCCCGAGTCATTCTTCCATGCATTGCTGAAAGTAAAAAGAAGTTCATCAAAATGTAAACGACTAAGCTCAAATGGTATCACGCTTCAAATTAAGGAGTTTTTATCTCTATCTCTCGAATATCCAACTCATCAATTAATTCAATATAGCGTCCTCTATTTTTTTTTGACAAATAGGCCAGCAATCGTTGACGTTTTCCCAAAATTTTTCGCAAACCTCTCTGAGATGAAAAGTCTTTTTTGTGCAATTCCAAATGTGAAGTAAGTCTCTTTATCTTAGTGGTGAAACTGAATACTTGAAATTCAACAGACCCTCTGTTTTCTTTTTGAGAAATAACCGAAATGAATGAATTTTTGACCATAAAAAAATGCTCCTTTCCCTTTTTACAGATATGGATTTTACCGATCAGTAATAATAATGCCATTAATTTGAATGGGGTATATACAAGAATCTAATCCGAATTTCTTTATGAACTGCTAATTTTCTGAATTCAAATCAATCAATCCACTTTCCAATTTTAGATAGGAATAGAAAAGGATTGGTACATTTTCGCATCGAAGAATTTAGACCTAAAATGAAGAAGGTTCTGTTGATTCATTTCGAGATCTAATTGAGACATTATCCAATTTCGTATTGGATACTAGAATGAAATGTGAGACAAGACATGTGATCTGTGTATTTGTGTGCTTTCAGACCCTATATTTTCTATCTATCCTATTTCAGATACCCTATATTATATATAGGGTATCTATATTTTCTATCTATCCTATTTCAGATACCCTATATTATATATAGGGTATCTATATTTTCTATCTATCCTATTTCAGATACCCTATATTATATATAGGGTATAGGATAGATAGAAAAAGTGTATTAGCCCCGATTTTTCAATCGTGGATAAAGATGTATTCTTAACATACTGAAACGACTGCCATTATTGGTATCAAACCAAGAACGATTCATACAAGCTAAATCTTCTAATCGATAATTAGGCCAAAGAAAGTGCTTTAATTTCTTTAATTGGAATTTCTTTTTCTCTCTAACAAGATGGTTATTGTCATGTGAAACTTGTCTGCTGTTTTTTACGTTCTTTCGGTTCCAAAATACTGGATTTCTATCTACATCATTTCTATTCTTTGAATTCAAAGAAATTTGAATTCTGAATTCTCTACGACGTCTAAACGAGAAAATATTTTCAGGAACAAGTAAACCTAAATGATTTTTGTCTCTATTTCTACCATTTCTTCTGTCATGTCTTAAAAGAGCTTCTTCAAGTCTTAAAAGAGCTTCTTGAAAATGCTTTTTGTCTCTATTTCTACTTATTCTGTCATGTGATAAAATAGCTTTATCAAAACATTTCTTAGAAAGATATCTTTTCTCTTGGTATTTCGTTTGGTCCTTACTCTTATGAACCAACGAAGTACCTATGGTTTGATACGTAATAAATTGTCCATCTTTTGTTCCAGACAGACGAATGGGTTCTACAGTAAATGCTCTTCTTTGCATGAATTCTTTCAAATTCTCACGCAGCATGATATCCAAACTCATTTCTCTCTTTTGAATCGAGGCTAGAATAATTTTTCTTGGATCTATCAGTCTAAGCAGGAGACAATACATCCTGATATTATTGAGCATTCTTTGATTCAAAGTCTCGCCGAATCTCAATTGAAAAAGAAAATAACGTTTCAGGAATAAATCTAGTTCTATTTCTGGGATCGTTTTTTTTTTTTTCTTTTTCCCTTTTTTCATGTCTGATCTTGCATCCTTTTCTTCAATAGCTTTTTGTTGTGGGAGAACGGATTTAAGATCTCCTCGGCTTGTGGATTTTTTTTCTTCTTGATTTCGATACTTTTCTATCCAAAAACTTCCTTCATTGATCTTTTCCTTTTCAGTACTACTACTATTATTCAAATTTAAAAGAAGGAATTTTCTTGCTATAAACCAAGGTTTCGTTTTATATGCATTAGAAAATAACACAAAGTCTGGGAAGAACCAAAGTTCCTGATTCGATATGGGATGCTTTAGCATTTTTTCATTCATTCCCATCCAATCAAAAAATCCGTTTGAATTTGGTGGATTGATTTCTGGAATCTTAGCTGGAATCCTACGATTGATTTCTGGAATCTTAGCTGGAATCCTACGATTGATTTCTGGAATCTTAGCTGGAATCCTACGATTAAGATCAAAAAGATCATTTTTTTGAATTATTTCATATTCATTAATAAGAACTTTTTTCCTTTGATCCCTATTGGTATCGATCGTGCTCCAGGTCTCAATATCGACTTTTTTTCTAAGATCAAAATGGAGAATTCTCCAATCCAAATATCTTGTATCGACCATTTTTTCCGGAATATGGACCTTTCCTAGATAATTCTTCATAGGGACGTTCACCAGCATATCAAAAAGGGTTTCTTTAGCCGTTTTATAAGAAATCTCTTGGTGCGTATTTCCTTGAAACGGAGATCTATAAAAACAGCATTCCCTTTTATTTTCATAATTAAGAAATTGATATGATAAAAGATCATATCTATAGGATTTTTGAAAATTTTCTTTTTGATTAGATAATGAATCTACTTCAAATTGTTTTTTGGAATGAATTAATTGGTCTTGACATTTGCTAAAATTTTCATTTTTAGCTATACGACGCTGATGAACTGTATTTCGCCATTTTTCTGGTATTAATCTAGACCATCTGATCTGAGATAAATCGTATTGATAATGTCCTCTTAACCCTCTTAAGCAGCTTTTCCAGTGATTCATTTCATAACTCGAATGACCCATTCCTTGTGTTTCAAAAGGAGCCTTTATTTCGGGCTTAAGAAAAAAAGGGCTTCCTTGATGTTGAAGAACAGATTTATACGAGTTACTAAGTTGATGTGATAATTTGTAAAATACATATGCTTGTGACACGCAGGATAATTCATAAAAAAGATGTGAAATTATATTACTATTTAGAATAGAATCAAGTGCCTTTTTGATAGTAGAAATAATTGGATTTTTCTTTTTTTTATTCATTTTTTCTTCTTCATTATTCATTTTTTCTTCCTCATTATTCATTTTTTCTTCTTCATTATTCATTTTTTCTTCTTCATTATTAGAAATGCATTTTTTTTTTGTTGATTCAAGAGAAAGTTCTGTATTCATTCTGGGAATATTCATGATAGATAAAAAGATATCTGTGTATATTCTTTGAATGAAAGATTTGAAAAACAGGGGTAATTTAGCGATTAATCCAGCAGTTCTTCTTTTTAATATTTGCCGTTTTTCGAATCTTTTAGCATTATAACTTGTTTTGTTAGGACTAAGATTATTGATTCTTGAAGTTACTTTTTTTTTCTCTTTTGTGATTCTTTCTACTTGATTTCGAATTGTACTTGTTATATCAGTGAGATCCTTCATTTTTTTTTCTGTCACTGAAGAATTTTTCCAACTCGGAGATGTAATTTGATTAAATGATTCGTGAATTATCTGATTGCTGATTATGGAATCTTTTTCTTCTTTAATTTCACTCGATTCATATGAAGCTTGTTGAAAGAATTTTGTTTTTCCTTTGAAAACCATTCGAGCTTGAAAAGAGTGCTTCTGTAATTTTCGAATTTTTTTTTCGAGTTCCTTTAAAACGGGTTTCAAAAAGGAAGGTTGTTTTCGGGGCGAACCAAAAGGACGTCGAGCTTCCTTTCCCCAAACTGTTAAAAAACTAAAATCCTCTTGTTCGTTGTTGTTTTGCATTAGATCTTTCTCAGAGGATCCTAGGTTCGATTTGTGCCAAGGTTTCAAACGGAAAGGAAATAAGATTTTTATCTGAATACCGTCCACGAACCAATCTTTCGGAAATTCTGTTTCGGATAATGGAACACCGGTATAAGTACATATAATATGCATCTCTTGTTTCAATTCCTGGAAATCCTCAGACCATTCAGAACGTTGCAATAGCAACATACGTCCAAGATTTTTCGCAATTATGAATGAAGGGAATAGAATATATTTTCTATAAAAAGACTGAATTAATAACAGCAAACATCTTATTGGTTGCCCACATGGAAGGTTATCCCAGGCCTCGGCTATCTCTATTCGCGCTTCCTCCCTTCTTATCTTAGCCTCTTCTTTTTCTTCTATTTTTGTTTGCAGGTCTGTATCCTCGACAATTTTGACTGCTTCCTCTTTCCGCACCCAATTTCTAAAAATTCGATTAATCACCCCGGAGATATCATCAAAATCAAAAAAAGGGAATTTTCGGATTTTGTCCAAAAAAAGAGGGGAATGTACATGTGGTTGATAGAATAGCCAAATACCCATTTTACGCCGTTGAACCCGCATAGAACCTTTGATTAGACTTCGCCGAAAGTCTGATTGTTGTGAATAACGCATCAAAGCCACTTCCTCTGGTTCACCGGCCTCAGTAGGATTCACAATAGTAGGATCCTCATCCTGATCGTTAATAGTAAAAATGACTATACGTTTGGCTTTTTTTGTACGAATTTCATGATCGTCTGGTGCCTCTTCCAGATAGTCGTCTGATTCTTGTTCTAGCTCGGTGATTAATTTGTATGACCATACAGGGACTTTTTTACTCATTTCTTCTGATCCAATTTCTTCTTCTGATCCAATTTCTTCTTCTGATCCAATTTCTTCTTCTGATCCAATTTCTTCTTCTGATCCAATTTCTGTTGATAATGGTTCAAATCCATTTATTTTCTGTTCAAATTCGTGGTAATCAGTATCCGGAAGAAGGAGACCATGAATCCGATTTTTCCCAAATTTCTCTATGAAATTTTGTGGGTCTATTGTTCTCCTTAATGCTCCGCTCAAGAAAGGATCATACCCTTGGGATAAGTATAAGTATTCTTTTTTAGAATCGTCATTACACAATCGAGTCCTTGTTTCGAGTATATCCAACAAAATATATTTTTTTTTTTTGTCTAGAGCTTCAATTCGATTTATAAACTCGTTGTTGAAATTTTTCACTTTTTGTTTGTTGGTATAAACCCAAGGGTTGTCGAGCTCATTAGATGAAGATTTTTCGAGTGTAGGCGGGGATATCCTTCTTTTTATCATTTCCAAAAAAATTGATAAACTAGGAGGATATGTAAAAGAGATTCTTTCTTTTCCATCACTTTGGCATATGTCAAAAAAATATTGTGACATTTCCTTTCTGACACCCCCCTCAATTTGATTATTTTTTATGTAGCGAAATGGTCGATTCCATCGATTCAAATCGAAAAGAAGAGTCACAAGAGGTTTGTCAAAGAAAAAAAGGTCTTTCTTTTTCGTTTTTTTATCAATGAATTCATCATTTTCATTCATGAGATCAGACTCTTCAGAACCAGAAGAATCAGAAACGGGTCTATTTTTATAGTCTGTCTCTGTGGATCGAAAGTGGAATTCATCTTCCGTTTTAGCGATTTTGTTCGGATCCGCCTTTTCTTCCGAAAAAAAGGAAGGAGAAGGATCTTCTTGGGTGAATCCCTTTTGTTCCTGGTTAGTCCCCTTCATTTCGTAAGCTGTTTCTATTTCTACATCGCTTTCTTCCTCACTTTCCCCAGATTCTTCCACTTTTGAGGGTTCTTCCAGGTTCTTAGTAAAAAGGGGTGACGGCATTCTGCCTAAATAGAAGATGGACGAAACAAGAAAGAGAAGACTAAAGAT